TATAGTCGACGATAACATTACTGTTCGCAACGCTATTACAGAACCGTACATGAGATTGTCACCTCATACGGCTCCTCAAAGGTCACAAATAAATCTAAGACCCGTTTGCTATTTTTTATCTTGATATGTTTTGTAGGATATAATCCAAATCTATCACAAGGTCCCCAATTAGACAATGGAATTCTGTCTGCTATATATTATTATTATTTTTTATTATAAAGTGCTTCTGAATTGATCTTATCTTTTAAAAATTTTAAAATTTTTGTTGAGTAATAACTTAACCTTTAAATAAAAAGTTTTTTGTAGAAATCTCAATAAATATTTCAACCTAGCATTTTTGATTACGAAAAAAACGATACATTGCATTAGTTCACGAAACATTACAAGAATTCTATCTCTCTAAAAAAGATCTTTTTTGTAGTGCAATTTAATTCTTTCGAGTTTATTTTTTTGTTCCTATTCTCCTTTCTCATAAAAAGGTACTTTAAGTAAAGGATTACTTCGTTCTTGATAGTTATTTACTTAATCGGTGGATAGGAAAATACTCTGGATCGGAATCGTGGGGAGTACTCCTTCATCATTTCTACCAACATAAAGCCCCAATTAGAATCCCTTTTATGCTATGCAGTATGAACATAAAAACCCTGTTGAATAACTTACATAATCTCTATTACGAATCCTTTGTGTACCTTGGTGTTCCTAACTATCCACTCTTTTTGGTCAAAAGGACCCCGCTCATTAGGGTAATACATGTCTGTTAATAGCTATTAAAATCCCCAGATAGTTGCTCCTTTTGAACCCGCTTCAAGTCATGATGACTAATCACTCAATCTTGGGGTAAATAGTATATAATGCTTATGTTTACTTTCACTTAACACTTGTACATAGGAAATGAGACTGAATCTTTTTACTGCAAAGTAAGAAACTGTTTTTTTCACTCATATAACTATCTGGTTTAGTTCATCAACCCGAATGATGAATAAAAAATAAAAATGTATATTCAACTCATGAAATTTCCTTCCTAGAAAGAAAAGACATAGAGGAAATTTTATGTCTTAACGAATCACACGTAGAGATATTGATAACACACATAGAGTTAATGGTATTTCATAACTAATTGATTGAGCAGCAGCCCGTAAACCACCTAAAAAGGAATATTTATTATTTGATCCATAACCTGACATAAGAAGGCCCACGGGAGCAATACTTGAAATGGCAATCCATAAAAAAACACCAATACTTAAATCGGCTAGAACAAGGCGATATCCAAAAGGAATTACTAAAGAACTTAGTATAATTGATGTGACTGCTATGGATGGTCCGATACTGAATAAACGAGTATCTCCTCTTGATGGAAGAAGATTCTCTTTGAAAAGTAATTTTGTACCATCTGCTAAAGCTTGAAGAATTCCCAAAGGCCCAGCGTATTCAGGGCCAATACGTTGTTGTATCCCCGCAGATATTTCTCTTTCTAACCAAACAATTACTAGTACACCTATTGTGATTCCTAATACAGGAGTAAAAATAGGGACAAGCATCCATATGATCTTATATACCTCTTTTAAGGATTCCAATCTAAAAAAAGAATTGATAGCTTGTACTTCTGTTGTATCTATTATCATTTTAACGATCAACTTCTCCCATAATGATATCTATGCTACCTAGTATTGTCATAATATCAGCCAATTTCATTCTTTTAACTAATTGAGGAAGGATTTGCAAATTGATAAAACCCGGTGGTCGGATTTTCCATCTCCAAGGAAAAACACCCTTATCTCCTATCAGAAAAATTCCTAATTCTCCTTTTGGGGCTTCGACTCTCACATAAAGTTCTTGTTTTGACAATTCAAAAGTAGGAGAAGGTTTTTTACTGATAAATCGATAGTCAAAATCATTCCATTCGGGATCCCATACTTTATCAAAGCGCCGGATTTCTAAATTCTCATAGGGCCCCCCCGGAATTCCTTCTAAAGCCTGTTGAATAATTTTTATTGATTCTGTCATTTCACCGATTCGTACTAAATAACGAGCTAATGAATCCCCTTCCTTTTGCCATTGAACTCCCCAATCAAATTCATCGTAAGACTCATAATGATCAACCTTTCGAAGATCCCATTGTATTCCGGAAGCTCGTAGCATTGGTCCCGATAAACCCCAATTTATTGCCTCCTCTCCGCCAATAATGCCTACTCCCTCAACTCGCTCTAAAAAAATAGGATTCCGTGTAATAAGCCTTTGATATTCAGTAACTCTTGTTAAAAAATAATTACAAAAATCCAAACATTTATCTACCCAGCCATAAGGTAAATCAGCAGCGACTCCTCCAATACGAAAATAATTATGCATCATTCGCATACCGGTAGCAGCTTCGAATAGGTCATATATCAATTCTCTTTCTCGAAAAATATAGAAGAAGGGGGTCTGTGCGCCAATATCTGCCATAAAAGGGCCAAGCCATAACAAATGCGAAGCTATACGACTTAACTCTAACATAATGACTCTGATATAGCTGGCCCTTTTAGGCACTTGAATATTGCCTAACTGCTCTGGTGCATTTACAGTTATTGCTTCAGTGAACATAGTAGCTAAATAATCCCAACGTGTTACATAAGGTAAATATTGTATAATTGTTCGGTTTTCCGCAATTTTTTCCATTCCTCTATGTAAATAACCCAATATCGGTTCACAGTCAATAACATCTTCACCATCTAGAGTAACAATGAGTCGAAGAACACCGTGCATTGATGGGTGCTGAGGGCCCATATTGACTATCATAAGGTCATTTCGTGTAGCTGGTGCAGTCATAGGTTTTTTCCCGATTCATTCTTCCATGAATTGCTGAAAGCGAAAAGAGGTTCATCAAAATTTAAGCGAAAATTCAAAATGACTCTTCAAATTAATTATTTTTTGTTTCTCGAATCTCCAACTGTCCGATTAATTCTTTATAACGTACTCTATTTTTTTTTGACAAATAGGCGAGCAGCCGTTGACGTTTTCCTAGAATTTTACGCAGACCTCTCTGAGATAAATAGTCTTTTTTGTGCAATTCCAAATGTGAAGTAAGTCTCCGTATCCTATTGGTGAAACTCACTACTTGAAATTCAACAGACCCCTTGTTGTCTTCGTTTTCCTCTTTCAAAATAATTGCACTGAATGGATTTTTTATCATAAAAAAAGCTCCTTCTACCCTTTAATTTACATATAAAATATTTTATTTGATCAGTAATAATAATATTAGTCATTTTAATGTAGTAATTAGTATACACAAGAATTTTAATTTTAGTTGGACAGGGATAAAAAAGTAGATGGTACGTTTTTACACTTACAACGTCAAATAATTTAGACCTAAAATTCGGAATATTTCATATATTCGTTTATTTTATAGATTTTATCCAAACAAATTGATACGTCATTGACTTAGTATTAAATAAAAAAGATCTAATATTAGACTGGGACGTAAGACAGGGCATATGTGCATCTGTTTGCTTTTCTATATGGTACAGAATATATAGGAAAAATGTACCATCAACCAATTTTTAATTGTGGATATATTCTTAACAAACTAAAACAGCTTCCATTATTGGTATTAAACCAATATCTATTCATACAAGCTAAGTCTTCTAATCGATAATTAGGCCAAATAAATAACTTTAATTTAATTAATTCGTTTTTATCTCTATCAAGATGCTTTTTTTGATCCAAAAAAGGATTCCTGTTTTTTATGTTCTTTTTGTTACAAAATACTCGATTTTTATCCACACTATTTATATTCTTTGAGTTGAAAGAAATTAGAATTCTCAATTCTCTACGACGTCTAGATGATAAAATCTTTTCAGGAACGATAAAATCATAATGTTTTTTGTCTCTCTTTCGAATTATTATTTGATATCTTGGGATAGATTCATCCAATTTCTTTTTATTGATATATCTTTGTTCTCGATATCTTTGAGGAGTTTGGTACTTACTTTTATGAACCAACGATATACCTACGGTTTGATATATAATAAAGTATCCGTCGTTTTTTACAGACAAACGAATGGGATCGATAAAAAATATCCCCTTTTTATTCAATTCTATAGGAGTCAATTTTTTTCGAATCACCATTATATCCAGATTTATTTCTTTCCTTTGAATAGACGATATAGTAGTATCTCTTGGATTTATCAGTCCAAGCAAGTAACAATATATCTTGATATTATTGATCATTCTTTCAGTTAAATTCGGAATTAAACCATCGTCTATTATCCATTGAAAAAGCAAATAGTGTTTCCGTAAGAAAATCATTTCTGGTCTCATCTTATTCCGGATCTTATATTGTTTTTTCATTTTATCTTGGTTTTGTGAATATGATCCAAGGCCTCTTCGGCCCGCGGGTTCTTTTTCTTCTTGATTTCGATTCATTAATTCAGAATATCTTTTTTCATTTGATGGTCTAAAAAAATGGAATTTTTTCTTTTCATTGATGTTTTTCTTTTTATTTAAATTTAAAAGAAGTAATTTGCTTGGTATAATCCATGGTTTTATTTTGTATACATTATAAAGTGGCACAAATTCTGGGAAGAACGGAAGTTTCAGATTTGTCGATATTGGGTTTAGGATTTCTTCATTCATTTCCATCCAATCAAAAAAGAGTTTCTTGTCATTGATTGGATTTATTTCTAAATCTTGATGAATCGTCAGATAAAAAATATCGTTTTTATCCATTTTATCAATTTTTTGGTAATTCTTACTTCCAAGCTTAGTATTTATATTACTGCTATAATCCATTTTGGTCCAGGCCTCAATATCTATTTTTTGTCTTAGAAAAAAATTGAGAATTGTCCAATCAAAATATTTTCTATCTGGATTTTTTTGCATATACATAATATCGCCCTTTTCTAGATAATGATTGATAGGAATTTCCTCCAGGCTTTCAAATAAATTTTGTTTATAATTGTTGTAATTAAAAGTAATTTTTTGGTTGTTATTTAATTCTGATGGTGATCCATAAATAATATATGAGGACTTCTTAATTTCAGAATCAATAGATTTATATGATAAAAGATTATATATATAGTATTTTAGAAAATTATCTTTTTGGTTTGGTAATGGATATACTTTAAAATCCTTTTGTTTTTTGTGATAAAGTAATCGATCTTTTTCATACGAATTCCATTTTGTTAAATATTTTTTTGGGGTAATACCACCTTCATTTATTGTAGTTCGCCATTTTTGTGGTATTAATTCAAACCATCTAATCTGAGATAAATTGTATTGATAATGACCTCTTAACCAGTTTTTCCATTGATTCGTTTCAGAACTTGAAAGTTTTGTATGTCTTAATTCGGAATGAAATATTCCTTGTGTTACAAAATAATTTTTTATTGCAGTCTTAAGAAAAACGGGAGTTCCATGATACTCAAAAATAGATCTTAACTTATACAAATTAATAACTTGGGTTTGTGATAATTTGTAAAATACATATGCTTGTGATAAAGAGGATAAGTCAAAAAAAAGATGTGAATTCCTCTTACTATTCTTAATATTGTAAAGTTCACTTTTTAGAGTCGAAATAAAGTTAATTTCTTTTTTGTTTTTTATTTCTTGGTTTGTTTTATTATTGTAAATGTATTTATCAAAACAAAAATTTCTTGATTCAAGAACTAGTTGTGTAGGAATTCTGGCAATATGAATGATACATAGAAAGATATTGATGTATATTCTTTTAATGAAAATTTTTATAAACAAATCTAATTTATAGATTAATCGATTGCTTCTTTTTTTTATTTTTAATATTTTCCAAAAAATTTTTGGTGATTTTTCTTTTCCATTATAACTTGTTTTGTTAGGACTACTTCTTTTCTTGGCGTTGCTGTTTTTTTCTTTTGTAAGACTCTTTGTTTTCTTTCTGATTGTGCTTGTTCTATCAGCCAGATTTTTAATTTTTTTTTCTCTTAGTGAATAATTTGTATTATCTGTAGATTTAATTTTTATAAACGAGTCGTGAATTATCTTATTCCTAATTATAGAATCTTTTTTTTTGTTAGTTTCGCCGGATTCATACACCTTTCTCAATATAAAGAATCGAGTTGGATGTACTTTTAAGAGTTCTTTTTTTATTTTTTTTATAAACAGAAATAAAACGTTTTTGATAACCACCCTTTTTGGTTCTTTTGAATCTTGTAGAAAATTTTTTGTTCTTTCTTTTAAAACGCTTAGAACTCGAAAATGCTTATTTTTAGTTTTTCGTATTTTTTTTTTAAGTTCTTTAAAAATAGGCTTAAAAAAGGAAGGTTTGGGGGGGACAGAACCAAAGGGAAGGGTAGTTTGCGTTCCCCAAGCCGTTAAAAAAGAAAACTTTTGTTGTTCTTTCTTTAGATCTTTATAAGAAGAAAAAGAGGGCCTAAATTTGGATCTGTGCCAAGGTTTCAAATAAAAAGGAAATACTATTTTTATCTGAATACCATCTTTAAACCAATTTATGGGAAGTTCGAGTTCTGATACTTGAACACCGTTATAGGTACATATAATATGCTTTTCTCTATTCCACTCATCGAAGTCCTCAGCCCACTCAGGGGGTTGAGATAATAAAATACGCCCAATATTTTTAACTATTATCAATGAAGGTAATAAAATATATTTTCTAAAAATGGATTGAATTATTAAAATTAAACTTCTTGTTACTTGTGGATATGGAACAAAATCCCAGGCTTCCGCGATTTTTATCCACGTTTTTTCCTTTATTTTGTTCTCTTCTTCTTCCTTTTGTCTTTTTTTTTGTTCCTCTGTATAATCTTTAAATTCTGCTCCTTTACCCATCCAATTTCTAAAAAAAAATTTCATCTGTTCAGGGATATTAAAAGAAAAAAGGGGGGATTTTTTTATTCTGTCCAAAAAAAGGGGGGAATGCGCATTTGCTTGAAACAATTTCGAAATAAAAGTTTTACGCCTTTGAACACGCATAGAACCTTTGATGAATTCTCGACGAAAATCTGATTCTTCCGAATAGTCTCTAATAGACACCCAGTTTTTGACACTTGCTTTGCGACTACGTTTAGTAGGCCTATAAATTATTACACGATCCCTTTTTCTTGAACGTATATGATAATCCAACGGTAGGCCTTCATGAGCTGCGCCCGACAGGAATTCCAATTCGGTAATAAGTTTGTATGACCATCTAGGGACTTTTTTACTGATTTCTTTTATTACAAATTTTTGTTTTGTTTTTTGACCATTAGGGCTAGTTAGAATTGTATTCAATAAAAATTTGTAAAATTTGGCTCTTTTTTCTGAACCAATCCTTCCTTGTTCTTTTTCTGAAAATAAAGAGAGGCCCTTCCAATTTAAACTCGATCCCGATTCTCTATCAAATTTACTGATTAAAGTAAATAAATGACGATTTTCCGTTGAAAAAGTTTTTTTATCAAATCGGTCTATTTTCTGTTCAACCTCTTGGTAATCAGTATCAGGAAGAAGGAGACTATGAATCTTATTAATTTCCATCGTCTCTATGAAATTTTC